CCAATACGCCCATTCCTACGTGAACCAATTCTTGGTATAGCTTTTGTCATATTTTATCATCTCATAAATATGAGTCAGAAATATACAGAAAGAAAAGATACGGAAATATCCATTTCATGTTAAAAGAAATCCTTTATTTTTGTCCTTCCTTTAGAAAGTTATTTTTTAGAAAGATTATCCTTGTCTCTGTTTATGTCTCGGATTGGAACAAATCACTATAATTCGTCCGCGCCTACGGATCAGTCGACATTTTTCACAAATTTTACGAACAGAAGCCCTTATTTTCATATTTATTATTCCTTACCTTAATTTTGAATCTATTCCTTGGAAGAAAATAAGTCTCTTGAATTTTTTTTTTTAACTTCGAATTGTATCGCCATGAAAGGAATGCTTAAAAAATCACCTAATCGTTCGAATCTTTGTTGCGAAGTCTATAAATTATACGTCCCCTGGTTGAATCATAACGACTTACTTCGATTTTGACTCTATCCCCGGGTAGTATCCGTATAAAACTGCGCCGGATCCTCCCCGAAACATAACCTAGAATTACATCTTCATTATCTAAACGGACCCGGAACATACCGTTGGGAAGTGATTCAGTAATTAAACCTTCATGAATCAATTTTTGTTCTTTCATTCCAGGTAACCTCCTTGAAGTATCAACTAATGGAGGAAGAGTTATATAACTCACTTTTCCTCTCTATTTCACAAATAGGAAGTTAGAGAGAAAATTAGGATACCAGAGGAGGAGGATCACCATATATATAACAAAAGTTCGCCTCCAATTTTTTCTCGTCGAGCTTCTCGATCTGTCATTATACCTCGAGAAGTAGAAAGAATTACAATTCCTATTCCACCTAAAATCTTAGGAATTTGTTGATAGTTGGAATAAATTCGTAAACCGGGTCGGCTGATACGCTTTAAAATAGTTCTATGTATTCTTTTCCTAGTCTTTCTATGTCGCAGAGTTGAAACCAAGAAATATTTGTTACCTTCCTGATGTTTCCGAACGTTTTCAATAAAACCTTCTCGTAGAAGTATTTTCACAATATTTTCGGTGATATTAGTAGATGCTATTCGAACCGTTCCTTTTTTATCCATGTCAGCATTTCTTATAGAAGTTATTATATCGGCAATAGTGTCCCTACCCATGACGAACTATAATTATTGGTGCCCCCTAATTTTGATATAATCAACATGTTTCCTTTTTTTCTTTGTTTTATTTTCTTTCATTTTTTTTTGAATTATTAAATTATTAATTATAAAAAGTATATGCGTAAAAGTATATGCGTGAGACACAATCTACTAATCTACTAAATTTGATCTATTTTAGATGTCCTGATATATCATAGTCTCATCTAGTAGTATTTATAATACCTCGGGAGCCAATGAAACTATTTTAGTAAAATTCAACTGTCTCAATTCCCGAGCGATCGCACCAAAAACTCGAGTTCCTTTTGGATTTCCTTCTTGATCAATGACAACCGCAGCATTGTCATCATATCGTATTATCATACCGTTGTCACGTTTGAGTTCTTTACAAGTACGTACAATTACAGCTCTAATTACTTCTGATCTTTCTAGTGGCATATTGGGCACTGCTTCTTTGATTACAGCAACAATAACGTCACCAATATGAGCATATCGATGATTACCAGCTCCTATGATTCGAATACACATCAATTCTCGAGCTCCGCTGTTATCCGCTACATTCAAAAGGGTCTGAGGTTGAATCATATCATTTTATTGGAATCCGTTATTTTAATGCAAAGGATGAAGGAAAAAAAGAAATATTCTCTGTCCAGAAATAAATAAACTTTGGTTGTTTTTTCATCCTCAATACACCGTTTAGTTCTACATCCCCATCCTGACAAATTGAGTTCGTATAGGCATTTTGGACGCAGCTAGTGAAATAGCTGCTCTGGCTACAGTTTCTGATACTCCGCCCATTTCATAAAGTATTCGACCTGGCTTAACAACGGATACCCAATATTCGGGGGATCCCTTCCCCGAACCCATACGTGTTTCTGCAGGTCTTACTGTAACAGGTTTGTCAGGAAATATACGTACCCATATTTGTCCACCACGACGCGCATATCGTGTCATTGCTCTTCGCCCTGCTTCTATTTGTCTAGCTGTGATCCAAGCGGGTTCAAGTGCCTGAAGAGCGTATCTGCCGAAACAAATATGATTGCCTCGACAAGATATTCCCTTCATTCTTCCTCTATGTTGTTTACGAAATCTGGTTCTTTTGGGGTTATAGTTGATGGTCGTTTCTTAATTCCATCTCTACTGCAGAACCGGACATGAGAGTTTCTTCTCATCCAGCTCCTCGCGAATGAAAGGATTCAATACGGATACACATGTATTTAATAAAATAATACACTAAGACATTTATTGATATTGAATTTGTTACATAGGAAGATGTATATACAGGATATACAGCTAGAATATTTATGTTATGCATATTTATAGATATAGATTATAGATAATGCTTTTTTATTTTATAACGATAACGATCCTTGATCCTTATTTTGACCCTTATCAAATGATGCCAAAATATTGTAATGTAATCTCAATAAATAAAGGTTTCGCGGGCGAATATTGACTCTTTGCTGTTTCATTCCTAGGTCAATCCATGACTTCTCAGAATAAATAAATTTTTTCTCGGTTCGTTCCGCCATCCCACCCAATGAATTATTCGGATTCGTTTTAAGTAGAATCCTATGCGGTCACAGGTTTCGTCGTTCCCATAGCTTCTCCATTAATGGTTAGGCCTGAACTCTGCAATGGAGCTCCCAACAAAATTCCTTCTCGAGTCAATCTCCTTAGTTTTTATTAACCCGAGGCTCTTTATTATTCATATCACTTTATTATTATTTATATTTACATTCATTCAGTATTGATGCTTTATCACATTGCCTTTTATGAGGTAATTCATAGACCATACATATTGGAATCATATATCATTGATATTTTTGTTCTCTCTTTCTATCATCCTTCCATTTATCCACATCCCTTTATTTTTGCTTCACAACCCATAATCAGATTTTTTTATGGAAAAGATTTCAGTTGCAGTTGCTGCAACTATATGATTGATCCACTCATCTCATATAGTGACTGTTTCTTGGGATCTCGACAATACGAAGCAATAAGTTGGTTATTAGTTTATTTTGTTTTTATTTTTATTTTATATAGTTATTAAGTTTAAGTAGGGGTCAGTCTATTTTTTTTTTTTTTGAATCCCAACTCTAAACTCTAAAGAAAAATTAACGAGTCACACACTAAGCATAGCAATTATAACAAATGGTCAATCGAATTTTTATTCAACCTTATAGAATTAGAATTGCTCATTTTTGTTTGATTTAACGGAAAAAGAATGAAACAGTTTGTGATTTTTTGTTCTATCACTGGACAGAATGGCAAGACAAATAAAGTAAAGGTCTATTATTCCTCGTCCACAAATATCCAAATTTTTATGCCTAATACTCCATAGATAGTTCGAATTGTATAGGAACAATGATCAATTTTAGCGCGAATTGTTTGTAGGGGAACCCTGCCCTCTCTAATCCATTCGACACGTGCAATTTCTTTTCCGTCGATCCGTCCTGCAATTTGTACTTGAATTCCTTTTGTATCCGTTTGTTCAGCTAATTCAATAGCTTTTTTCATTGCCTTTCGAAACGAAACTCTATTTTTTAATTGTAAAGCTATGTATTCCGCAAGAATATTAGGTTGCCCATAAGGTTTTTCAACTCTTGTGATAACAATGTTGAGTCTCCGGTTCACAAAATTAAATTCCTTTTGTACATTCATCTGTAATTCTTCGATTCCTCGTGTTTGGCCCTCTATTAATAAATTTGGAAATCCAATATAGATTATGACCTGGATCAAATCGATTCTTTTTTGAATTCCTATACGTGCGATTCCTTCGAAACCCGAGGATATTCTCCTATTTTTTTGTACATAGTTCTTGATACAATTCCGTATTTTTTCATCTTCCTGTAGACCCACGGAATAATTTTTTGGTTGTGCGAACCAAAAGGAATGATGACGTTGGGTTGTACCAAGTCTGAAACCAAGTGGATTTATTTTTTGTCCCATATTTTCCTATTATATTTTCTTTCCATCCATATATTTTATTTTCTTTTACTATGATGAATCTAAATCTTAGATTGATCTAAGAATAATATAATTTAGATTTATCCTTTAATACAATTGTTATATGACAAGTAGGTCTTTTTATCGGATAACTACGTCCTCGAGCCCGAGGTCTTAATTTTTTCACAATAGTACTCCTATTAACTTTGGCTTCACTAATGAATGAATCAGCTTCGTTCAAACCCTTATTATGACTAGCATTTGCTGCTGCAGAATAAACCAATTTTAAAATGGGATAAGATGCTCGATAAGGCATGAGTTCCAGTATCATAAGTGTTTCCTCATAGGAACGCCCGCGAATCTGATCAATTACTCTTCGCGCTTTGAAAACAGACATACTACATATATGTTGAGCTACAACTTTTACTTCTTTACGCCGACGCCAGGGTGCTTCTACTTCTTTATTTACTTCTTTAAGCGAACTCCAGTTCTTTATCATAAGGTTATCCTATCCCCCACCAATGAATGATAAACACTTGTTTTACTTTCATTTTTTTTACTTTGCTTTGACTTTAATTTAAATTTTTTTATATTAATTTATATATTAAAATTAACTTAACGACGAGATTTATTATCGTTTCTTGCATGTCTCGCAAAAGTCAGAGTAGGCGCGAATTCTCCCAATTTGTGACCTACCATACGATCTGTTATATAAATAGGTAAATGTTCCTTTCCATTATGAATAGCGATTGTATGGCCAATCATTGTGGGTATAATGGTAGATGCCCGAGACCAAGTTACTATTATTTCTTTCTCCTCCCTCATGTTGAGTTTTTCAATTTTTGCCGATAAATGATTAGCTACAAAAGGGTTTTTTTTTAGTGAACGTGTCATGTCAC